AGTAGGCGTTTTCTTTTATGGTTCATATTCCGGATTGGGTTCGTCCCTTTAGTAATCGGATGAATTGAGTTGTAGACATGAAACCGTAAGAACTCAACGGATTCCCTTCTTTGTTTGTCTGATTTAAGGGTAAGGGAGAAGGTCCCGTTGAGTTCTTAATAATTATAAGATTTTTTTAGAAGTTCATTGAAGAAGTTCTATTTACTCAACAAACTTCCCCCTCCTCTTTTGTTTGTACACCGCTTTTATAGTATACGTAATTCTTAATTCTTATAAGATCGTTTATAAGATAATAGAAGAATTAATTAATAAAATACGTAATAACTCTAAAAAAACGTTCTGATACGTCTGTAAAAAATCTAAACTAACACTAGGAATGTTTGACGAACAGTATAAAAAAATAATTATTATTTCGACACAAGAAAAGGATGTGAAAAATCCTTTTCTTGTGTCGAAGACTAGGAAGACGAATAACCCCTCCCAGAAATATTTGTTCCCTTCATTTATATTTATCCGTTCTATTTCGCGTTTACTTTTGGATAGGATCTAGCCGAATGTATTAGAATCAAATGCATTTTATGACATTTCAATCTGACAATAGCAACATGATAACATCACCCCAATTTTCATAAAAAAAAAAACAAAGAAAGGGTCAAGTCAAATAGTCTTCTTCACAATTTACGTACTATGGCTAGGAATGTGGTACAAGGAAATCCCGGCATGTAAGAGTATAAACAAAAAAAGGCTTTTTCTAATTATCATAGATAATCATACTTACTAAAAAGAATTGGGTTCTTTTTTCAAATTTGATGTCGATAAATCCGCGAGTCTAGAAATTCATTTCGGACAATTGAACCTTCTCAAACTGTTTCTTTTTAAGAACTAAAAATATTTGTGCCAAAATAACAGATGCGAAGAAGAACAAAAGGCCTTGTACACGTAATGGATCTTGAAGTACAATTTCTGCATCTCCCTGACCAAATCCGCCCACATTAGGATTACTTGTCAACGGTTGATCCAACTTGATAGATTCGCCTTCTGAAACAAGAAGTTCTGGCCCCGGAGGGATAATATCAACCACTTGACGTCCATCCGATGCATCCGCTATGGTTATTTCGTACCCTCCCTTTTCTTTTCGTAGGATTTTGCTTACTATACCGGATGCTGTAGCATTATAAACTGTATTGTTACTTTTGTTCCCGTCAGGATAAATTTGTCCCCTTCCCCTGTTTCCGCCTACGTATATAGGATATTTTAAGAAGTGAATGTCCTTCTTAGTAGCGGGGTCGGGAGAAAGAATAGGAAAGGTGATTTCACTATATTTTTGACCAGGAACAGGGCCTATGACAAGAATATTTTTTAGATTGGGGCGATAGCTTTGAAAAGACAGATTGCCCATCTTTTCTTTTATCTCGGGGGAAATACGATCGGGAGGGGCTAATTCAAAACCCTCCGGTAAAATAAGAACAGCCCCCACATTCAAAGCCCCTTTTTTACCATTAGCAAGAACTTGTTTCAGTTGCATATCATAAGGAATTCGAACAACTGCTTCAAATACAGTATCGGGAAGTACCGCTTGCGGAACCTCAATATCCACAGGTTTATTAGCTAAATGGCAATTGGCACATACAATACGTCCAGTCGCTTCTCGTGGATTTTCATAACCCTGCTGTGCAAAAATGGGATATGCATTTGAAATGGATGTACGAGTTATGATATATATCATGAGCGATACGGAAATAGATCGAGTAATCTGTTCCTTTATCCAAGAAAAAGTATTTCTAGTTTGCATGGTCCAACCATTGATCCCGAAAATTTATACAATAAATTGGGGTAGGTCACTAATTGAGTTTCCTATCCACGATTCTGTTATTTACTGAAATAATTTGACTGTATTAATATTATTAATATATAGGAATATAGTATGAATCCCCGGTATGGGTAGAAATATAAAGCGATTTTCAACGCTTTGCTTATGTACAACTACAAAGTAAGAAACAGTCTAATTGGATTAGGTAGAGAATTTTTCAGTCATTCATTGAATGATAAATCACTACAAGTGACGGAGATACGCGATTTAAATAACGGAAAATCCAATATTTTAAAATTGTATCTAGAATGACTGGAAAAGTGGAAACAAGGCCAGATATAATTTGATCATTATGAACAAATCCAAAATCCTTGTATACAAAGCCAATCATAAGTTCCCAACCGTGGGTCGAATGAAATCCGATACATAAATCTGTTAATAAAAGAAGAGAAAAAGCTTTTATTGTGTCACTTAAGTTATATAGGAATTCCTGAGCCCAAGAGTTAAGAATAACAAGTTCTTTATTACCCAAAATGGAAGAACCACTTAGAATAATGAAACAGATTATATTTGTCGAGAAGTGCAAAATCGTATGAATACGACCCTCGTTGTGTATCTTGATTAATTGGATTGTTTCTTTGTGAATTCCTATACGAAGGTTTTGTAGATGTGTCTCCGAGTATTCCTTGATCATTTCCTCTACGAAGAGGAGTTGCTCTAATTCTATGAATTTTTCTAGAATACTCTTTTCTTCAATATCATTCAAAAAAGTTTCGGATTGCCTAGTATTACACCAATTAGTAACCCAGGATTCCAGACTTTTTTGAAATGAGAGAGAAATCCACCGGGGCAAAAATACTATAGATGCAAGATATAAAAGAGGAGTGAATGCTTTCTTTTTTGCCATTTTTTAATCTGTGAATTGTTAATGAACCCATCTCATTCGTCGACTCTATGTAATCTAATATTTCTCTCACGAATCCATTCTATTAGAAGTGATCGAACCTATGAATCTATTCACTCTTTTTTATTTGTGATTTCGTGGTTAGGCTTTGAATCTAGAAAAAAAGAAAGAAATAGACGAAAAATTCGAATGAATAAATAATAAAAAAATATTGTTTCCCTATATCTCAATTGGTCAAATTCGAAGTACATATCTCCTTTCGATGAATGCTCGGAAAAACCACTTTAAATAATGAATATGAATATTTTTCAGATTTTAGGACGAAAGAACTACTTTATATAAAAATCTCTACCGAAAAATTTTAACTGACTATGAGTAGTCAGGGATATAAGAATTCTAGTAAATTTCTGAAGAATATTGTGAAAAATGAATGGCAAAAAACGACAGAAATTGTCGAGTTATCATTCTAAGAGATCCAATTTTTGGTCATTAAGGAGCACAAAAAGTATAAAAAGAAGCTTAGAAAAAATTACAAGATATGATCTATCTGAATCTAAAGTCTCAATTCCAACAAGTAAAAAGGGAGCAATTTCCTTATTTCGAAATGGTTGATTATGAGATATTTGATTTCTTTCTTCTTTTTTTATTGAATTGAGTTGTGTTTATTTCGATACTATAGAAAAGATCCCCAAAAGAGTTTTTTTATACTTGTTCATATATGTCTGCTTTAACTCGAATGAATGTTCTGAAGAAACGTCAATTAAGTTATGTTATAGAAAAAGAAGATTTTTGCATTTTGCGCTCCTGCTGAGAAAGCATTCATTTCTGGGCTCATTTCTTAAAAAACTTCAATTGGTACACGCAAGAAATAGGCCAATTCAGCAGCTTTTTGTTCCATTTCCCGTGGAGTAAAATTTTCATCAGTACGAGTCAATGGAATGGCTCCCTGGCCTCTAATATCCATATAAAGGACACGACGAGCATAAATACCCTCTTTAACTTCTATTCTGACGGACTGAATATCTTTTATAAGAAATCGGAGGAAGACCCGACGGTTTTTTCCAGGGAATCCCCAACGAAAGATACACACTATTCCGTCTTTTCTATCAAATCGATCATAACCACTACCTACATTCCACGAAATTGTGCACCACAAATAGGAGCTAATAAAAAGACCCGCGATCCCATAGAAAGACATCACAATCCCTTGTGGAAAAAAAACTATTTGCTGAGACGGAAATAAAGATATCAAATTTCTACCAAGATAACTCGAGGTTCCAACCAACAAGAATCCCAATGAACCTAAAAAAAGGATAACAGCCCAGCAGAAATTACTTGTTTTTCGAGCCCCCGTTATAGGTTCTATCCATATATGTTCTGATCGACAACTCATACTTTATCCAGTTACTTTTTTGGAATTGAGAGAATACCAAATGAATTTTACTTTAGTCCGTTTGTTTCCGGAGTAACTCGCATCAACTAGCACTAGTTTGATGTGAACCTTTAGGAGTAATTCATTAAATTGTTTAGATCTAAACTAATAACATACCCTTCTATGATCTCACTAAAGATAACCACATACATATAGATAGACCCACTTTACTTTACAATTCAGCCAGCCGCCGATCCGGGTCTATTTGAAAATAACTAGAATATAGCATTTTGGGGAGATTTCGGCGGAAGCCCCTTAATAGCATATTTTGCTAAATGGATATCTGTGTTATGATACAAGCGTCAGTTTTGAAAAAAAAAATAGATGAGATTTTGTGCCCTCGGCTCTAAACAATCTTGTTTTTTTGAACATGAAGAAATAACGAAACTATTGCGATTGCCGGAAATACTAGGCCTACTAAAGGGACCAAAACAGAGGGAAAGTTAAGAATTAGCATAGAATGGGTACCTCGATTTACTATTTGTACCTGTTATTATTATTTAGATTTTATATTTATAATAAAAAGATATCTTATTATATATAAATATTACTTATATCTTATTATAATTTGATAATTCTAAATTGGAATTAGTATTACTTAAGATCTATTCAATATAGATATAAGTATCTATCTACGTGAGTATATAATGTAGTTTTTCTTCTTTGTACATGAAAGATTTGAAAGGATATAGATGGGATATTCTATTTTTTGTCTTGTCTTCTAATTTCATTTACTAAGCAAAAAGTTTCTTAAAAATGAATTAGATTCTATTTATATTGAAGGGTTTGTTAGAATCCCATCCAGCAGGGATTCTTAGTCAAAATAGGATTATCCTAAGATATAGAAAGATTCA